TTTTTTTTTTATTATTTATATGAAAAATTAATACCTATGGTTTAGGGTCAAATTTTAGAGTTTAATTACTAATAAAATTTAATTTAATTATATTAAATATTTATATGTATATATATATATATAATATAATAAATTATTGAAAAAATTAATATTAATTATTTTAATATTTAATAATTTGATTGAATTATAAAATTTTATATAGCAATTTTATATTTATATGTAATATTATAAGAAAAAATAAGAGAAATTATTAAAAAATTATAAAGATATACATAAATTATTAAAATATATATATATACATTAAATATTTTAATATAAAAAAAAAAAAAAAAAAATCTATGTAAAAAAATTTACAAAAAAATAAATTTCTTAGGGTTTAAAAAAATTTATTATAAACTTTTTTTACATATAAATTTTGGGGGGAAATTTTAATTTTTTAAAAAATAATTAATTTAAATAAAGTAGTAATTAATATTAAAAATTTAAAAAATTAAAATTTAGTAAGGGAAAAATTAATACCTAATTTTGTGCCAGCAGTTGCGGTTATACAAAAATTAAATTAAATTTTATTAGTAATTAATTAATAAAAAATAAAATTAATTTAAATTTTAAATTATTAAGTGAAATTTTAATTTAATAAAAAATTATTTTAAATTATGAATTAATAAATTTAAAAAAAAACTAGGATTAGATACCCTATTATTAAAAAATTAAATAAATAATACTAAAATAGTAAATAATTTATTGAAACTTAAATAAATTGGCGGTATTTTAGTTCATTCAGAGGAATCTGTTTATTAATTGATAATCCACGAATAAATTTACTTAATTTATTATTTTGTATATCGTTGTTAAAAAAATATTTTTTAATAAAAATAATATTTTAAAATTATTATAAAAAATTAAATCAGATCAAGATGCAGATTATAATTAAGAATATAATGGATTACAATAAATTTATTTAATTATGAATATTAAATTGGAATATTTGATTGAAAGTGGATTTGAATGTAATTTTATTTAAATTAATAAAATGATTAATAATTAAAATATGTACATATTGCCCGTCGCTTTCATAAATAAATTGGAATAAGTCGTAACAAAGTAGAGGTACTGGAAAGTGTTTCTAGAAAGAACAAATTAGAGCTTGAAAAAGTATTTCATTTACATTGAAAAGATTATTAATTAAATTAATTAATTTGATGGGGGTAAAATTAATAAAAAAAATAATAATAAAAAAAATTTTAAAAAAAATAATTTAATGGGGGTTAAAGTATTTTTAATAAAAAAAATTTTTATATTTATAGTTAATTAGTATTGTAAAAGAATTTTTAAATAAAATGAAAATAAATTTTTTAAAAAGTAAATTTAATTTATTGTATCTTGTGTATCAGAGTTTATTAAAAATTTTTTAAATTTATTAAAATTCTCGAATTTAAAAGAGTTAATTAATTAATGAAGTTATTGTTGCATAAATATTTAAAATAATTAATTAGAAATGAAATGTTAATCGTTTTTAAATATATCTAGTTTTTTTAGAAAAAAATTTAATTTTTAATTTAGTTTTAAATAATAATAAATATTTATTATTGTTTAAAATTAAATTAAATAATTTAAGGGATAAGCTTTAAATTAAAATTTTATAATTTATTATTTTTAATTTAAAAATTTTATAATTTATATTGTTAAAAAATTTTATTTTATTATAAATAATTTTAAATAATTTAAAATTTAATATTAATTTAATTTTTTATAAAAAAATTTATTATAATTAAAATAATAAAGAAATTATGATAAAATTAGTAAATAAAAATAATATTTAAAAAATAATTTTTTAAAAATTATTTTTCAGGAATTCGGCAAATATTTATATTCACTTGTTTATCAAAAACATGTCTTTTTGAAAATAATTTAAAGTTTAATTTGCCCCCTGATAAAAAAATTAAAGGGGTGCCGTATTTTGGCTGTACAAAGGTAGCATAATCCTTAGTTTTTTAATTGGGGACTTGTTTGAAAGGTTGAATGGGATTTAAACTGTTTAAAAAATAATTAATTGAATTTAATTTTTTAATTAAAAAGTTAAAATTTTTTAAAAAGGCGGGAAGGCCCCTTAGGGTTTTTTTTTTTTTTTTAATTTAAATTATATATAAAAATAATAAATTTTAAATTAGAAATAATTTTTTTTTGGGGGGGTAAAAAAATAAAAAAAACTTTTTTTAATTTTAAACATAAATAAATGATTTTTTGATCCAATTTTTTTGATTAAAAGAAAGAATTTCCTTTGGGATAACAGGGTAATTTTTTTTTTTAGTTCATATAAAAAAAAAAGTTTGCGACCTCGATGTTGGATTAAGATAAAATTTAAATGCAAAAGTTTAAAATTTTTGATCTGTTCGATCATTAAAATCTTACATGATCTGAGTTCAAACCGGTGTAAGCCAGGTTGGTTTCTATCTTTTAATATATTTAATATTTTAGTACGAAAGGATTAAATATTGTAATTAAATTAATTTTTATGAATTTTATTAATTTAAAATTAGAAATAATAAGTTAAATTATAACTATTTTGGCAGAAAAAATGTAATGGTTTTAGAAGTCATAAATATATAATTTATTATATAGATAGTAAATGTTTTTAAAAGATATATATATAATTTTTATTGGTTTATTAATTTTAATTTTAGGGGTATTAATTGGAGTTGCGTTTTTAACTTTATTAGAGCGTAAAGTTTTAGGGTATATTCAAATTCGAAAAGGGCCAAATAAAATAGGAATTATAGGGATTTTACAACCTTTTTCTGATGCTATTAAATTATTTACTAAAGAACAAACTTATCCTAATTATTCAAATTATTTTTGTTATTATTTTTCTCCTGTTGTTAGTTTTTTAATATCTTTATTTATTTGAATGTTAATTCCTTATTATTTTAATATAATTAGATTTAATTTAGGAGTTTTATTTTTTTTTTGTGTAATTAGTTTAGGAGTTTATACAGTAATAATTGCTGGATGATCTTCAAATTCTAATTATGCTTTATTAGGTGGTCTTCGGGCTGTTGCTCAAACAATTTCTTATGAAGTAAGTTTAGCATTAATTTTTATATCTAGTTTGTTATTAATTATAGATTTTAATTTTTTATTATTTTTTAGTTATCAAAAATTAATTTGATTTGTTTTTATTATATTTCCTTTATCATTATGTTGAATTTCATCAATAATAGCAGAGACTAATCGAACTCCTTTTGATTTTGCAGAAGGTGAAAGAGAGTTAGTGTCAGGGTTTAATGTTGAATATAGAAGAGGTGGATTTGCTTTAATTTTTTTAGCTGAATATTCAAGAATTTTATTTATAAGATTTCTATTTGTTTTAGTTTATTTAGGAGGTTATGATTTAAATTTAATATTTTATTTAAAATTAACTATAATTTCTTTTTTATTTATTTGAATTCGGGGAACTTTACCCCGTTATCGTTATGATAAATTAATGTATTTAGCATGAAAAGGATATTTACCTGTAGCTTTAAATATTTTATTATTATTTATGGGATTAAAAGTTTTTTTAATATAATTGAATTATTTTTAGTATAAATTAATAGAATATAATAATTCTTTCTTAAGTTTTCAAAACAAATGCTTTTAAAAGCTTATTAATTAATTAATTATTAAATAAAAGTTTATCTCAATAGATACTAATTAAAGGGTTAATAATAAAATATAAGAAGTAAAAAATTGTTAATAATTGACCTGTAATAATAAATGGAGCTTCTACAGGACGTGCTCCGATTCAAGTTAAAAGAATAACTATTATAATAAAAATTCAAAATATAATTTGATTAATAGGGTAAAATTGAATACCTTGGATTTTTTTAAAAAATGTTATAGGTAAAATAATTAAAATTAAAATAGACATAATTAGAGCAATAACTCCTCCTAATTTATTAGGAATTGAGCGAAGAATTGCGTATGCAAATAAAAAATATCATTCTGGTTGGATATGGATAGGGGTTACTAAAGGATTGGCAGGAATAAAGTTATCTGGATCTCCTAATAAATATGGATTAATTAAAGTTAATAAAGATAAAAATATAATTAAAATAATAAATCCAATTAAGTCTTTATATGTAAAATAAGGATGGAAAGGAATTTTATCTATATTTCTATTCAATCCTAGAGGATTATTAGAACCTGTTTGATGTAAAAAAAGTAAATGAATTATAGTTAATATTAAAATAATAAATGGTAATAAAAAATGAAATGTATAAAATCGAGTTAAGGTTGCATTATCTACTGCAAATCCCCCTCAAATTCAATTTACTAATATAGTTCCTAAATAAGGAATAGCTGAAAGAAGATTTGTAATTACAGTAGCTCCTCAAAATGATATTTGTCCTCAAGGTAGAACATAACCTATAAATGCAGTTGCTATTAATATAAATAAAATAATAATTCCAATAAATCAAGTATATTTTAAATTAAATGATTCATAATAAATTCCTCGTCCAATATGAAAATAAATACAAATAAAAAAAAAAGAAGCTCCATTTGCATGAAGAGTACGAATTAATCATCCATAATTAACATTTCGGCAAATGTAATTAACACTAAAAAAAGCTAATTCGATATTAGCTGGGTAGTATATAGTTAAAAAAAGTCCTGTTAAAATTTGAGTAATTAAACATAAAGCTAATAAAGATCCAAAATTTCATCATATAAAAATATTAAAAGGAGAAGGTAAATCAATTAAAGATCCATTAATAATTTTAATAATTGGGTGAATTTTACGTATAGGTTTAAATTTATTTATCATTAATTTTTAAAATTAGATCGTAAAGGCCCATAAAAAATATTAGTAATTTTTACTATAGCAATTAAAGTAATAAATAAATAAATAATTAATAAATATGTTAATATAAATGTTTGATTATTATATAATTTATTTAAATTAATTTTATTTTCATTAAAAAATATTATTAAATTAGAAAAGTTAAATATTTCTGAATTATTAGTATTTAAATTTATTCATTTTAAATTATAAAAAAATAAAATTATTAAGTTAATTATAATAAAAATAAATATTAAAATAAATATTTTTAAATTAAAATTAAAAAAGAAAAGTTCATTAGAGGCAATTCTAGAAACGTAAATAAATAATACTAATAAACCACCTAAAAATGTTAAAAATAAAATATAAGAAAATCAATATGTTTTAATAAGTATCCCTGATAGTAAACAAGTTAATAAAGTTTGAATTAAAATTATTAAACCTATTGATAAAGGATGATTTAAAAAATATATTATTAATGATAAAAATATAATAATGCTAGATAAAAAAATTTTAGAAATATCAAAGAATAGTTTAAATAAAATAATAATTTTGGAGATTATAGATAGGAATAAATTCTTTCTTTGAAGTTTTTAAAGAAAAAATCTTAATTTTGATTTACAAGACCAATGTTTTTATTAAACTATAAAAACAAATTTAAATGATAATTATATATAATTTATTAACTATTTTAATTATATTTATTATTGGAAATTTAATTTTTGTTTCAAAAAATAAACATTTATTAATCGTTTTGTTAAGATTAGAATTTATTGTTTTGAGAATTTTTTTTATTTTATTAATATTATTAAGTTTTATTGATTATGATATATATATATTAATAGTTTTTTTAGTTTTTTCAGTTTGTGAGGGGGCTTTAGGTTTATCTATTTTAGTATCAATAATTCGAACTCATGGAAATGATTATTTTCAAAGATTTAATTTATTATAAAGATGATAAAATTTTTAATAATAATATGTTTTATAATACCTTTATGTTTTAAACAGAATATATTTTGAATGGTTCAGATAATAATTTTTTTTATATCTTATTTATTTATAAATTTAACTTTAAATTTAATATTTTTTTGTAATATAAGATATTATTATTCTTGTGATTTAATTTCATTTGGTTTAATTTTATTAAGAATTTGAATTTGTGGGCTAATATTAATAGCTAGAGAAAATTTATTTAAAATAAATTTTTATTATAATTTTTTTATATTTAATGTTATTTTTTTATTAATTATATTATATTTAACTTTTAGTGTTATAAATTTATTTATATTTTATTTATTTTTTGAGGGAAGTTTAATTCCTACTTTATTATTAATTGTTGGTTGAGGGTATCAACCTGAACGTGTACAAGCAGGAATGTATTTAATATTTTATACTTTATTTGCTTCTTTACCTTTATTTATAGGAATTTTTTATATTTTTAATAATATAAGAAGTTTTATAATTTATTTTTTAAAATTTTATAATATAAATTATTATTTATTATATATAAGAATAGTGATTGCTTTTTTAGTAAAAATGCCTATATATTTTGTTCATTTATGATTGCCAAAAGCTCATGTAGAAGCTCCAGTTTCAGGGTCAATAATTTTAGCTGGTATTATATTAAAATTAGGTGGATATGGTCTATTACGTGTTTTAATTTTTTTACAAAAAATTAATTTAAAATTAAATTATATTTGAGTAAGAATTAGATTATTAGGGGGATTTTATATTAGATTAAAATGTTTTTGTCAGGTTGATATTAAATCTCTAATTGCTTATTCTTCTGTTGCTCATATAAGAATAGTAATTGGAGGAATTATAGTAATAAACTATTGAGGATATAATGGAGCTTATATTTTAATAATTGGTCATGGATTATGTTCTTCTGGAATGTTTTGTTTAGCTAATATTAATTATGAACGTTTACATAGTCGAAGAATATTTATTAATAAAGGACTAATAAACTTTATACCTTCAATAAGATTATGATGATTTTTATTAATATCTTCTAATATAGCCGCTCCTCCTTCTTTAAATTTAATAGGGGAAATTAGTTTAATTAATTCAATAATAAGTTGATCTTATTTTTCAATAATTTTATTAATATTAATTTCTTTTTTTAGAGCTGGTTATAGATTATATTTATTTTCTTTTACTCAACATGGAAAAGTATATCAAGGATTATATAGATTTTATATAGGAGTTTCTCGGGAATATTTAATATTGTTTTTACATTGAATTCCTTTAAATATTATGATTATAAAGGTAGATTATTTTATAATTTGATTTTAAAATTTAAATAATTTAATAAAAATATTGATTTGTGGAATCAAAAATATGATAAAAATCATTTTAAATTATTTTTTATAAAAATTATTCTATTTGTTTTATTTCTTTTATTTTTTTATTTATATATATAATAATAAATTTTATTTTAATAATTTATTTTATTATAAATGATTTAATTATTTTTTTTGAGTGAGAAATTATTTCTTTAAATTCAGTGAGAGTAGTTATATCAATTTTATTAGATTGAATATCTTTATTATTTATAATATTTGTTTGTTTAATTTCTTCTGTAGTAGTTTATTATAGAAAAAGATATATACAATCAGAGTTAAATTTAGATCGTTTTATTATTTTAGTACTATTATTTGTTTTTTCAATAATTTTATTAATTATTAGTCCAAATATAATTAGAATTTTATTAGGTTGAGATGGATTAGGATTGGTATCTTATTGTTTAGTAATTTATTATCAAAATTTAAAATCATATAATGCTGGAATATTAACAGCTTTAACTAATCGAATTGGAGATGTATTTATTTTAATAGTAATTTCTTGGATATTAAATTATGGGAGATGAAATTATATTTTTTATTTAGAATTTATAAAAAATGATTTAGTACTACAAATTATTGGGGTAATAATTATTTTAGCTGCTATAACTAAAAGAGCTCAAATTCCATTTAGATCTTGGTTGCCAGCAGCTATAGCCGCTCCTACTCCAGTATCACCTTTAGTTCATTCTTCAACTTTAGTAACTGCAGGGGTATATTTATTAATTCGATTTAATATATTATTATTGGATATATTTTTTTTTAAAATTTTATTATTATTATCTATTTTAACTATATTTATAGCTGGAATTTCAGCTAATTATGAATTTGATTTAAAAAAAATTATTGCTTTATCAACTCTTAGACAATTAGGGTTAATAATAAGAATTTTAAGAATAGGATTTCCTAATTTAGCTTTTTTTCATTTGTTAACTCATGCTATGTTTAAAGCTATATTATTTATATGTGCAGGTGTAGTTATTCATATAATAAATGATATTCAAGATATTCGTTATATAGGTGGGATTAGAATATTTATTCCATTAACTTCCTTATGTTTAAATATTTCTAATATAGCTTTATGTGGTATTCCTTTTTTAGCTGGATTTTATTCAAAGGATTTAATTTTAGAAATAGTAAGATTTAGAAATCTTAATTTTTTAGTTTTTTTTTTTTATTATATTTCTACAGGATTAACAATATTTTATACTTTTCGTTTAATTATGTATACAATAGTTATAGATTTCAATTTAATAGTAATTTATAATTTATATGATGAAGATTATGTTATATTAAAAAGAATAATAGTTTTATTATTTATAAGAGTAGTAAGAGGAAGATTTTTAAGTTGAATAATTTTTTCTTATCCTTATATAATTTATTTACCTTTTACAATAAAAATAATAGTAATTTATGTTAGATTATTAGGTGGAATTATAGGATATTTAATTAGAAATATAAATATTTATAGAATTAGAAAATTTTTAATGACTTATAATATAAGAAGATTTCTTTGTTTAATGTGATTTATACCAAATTTATCTACTTATGGATTAACATATTATTTTTTAAATTTAGGTCAAAATTTAATAAAAAATATTGATTTAGGATGAAGAGAAGTTTATAGAGGACAAGGTTTAGTTAATATTATAAAAAATTATTCTATTTTTTATAATATATTTCAAATAAATAATTTAAAAATTTATTTATTTAGATTTATTTTATTTATAATATTTATAATAATTTTATTATTAATTTTTTATTTAAATAGCTTATAAAATAGAGCATAATATTGAAGATATTAAGGAAATTATTAAAATTTTTAAATAAAATTTTAAAAAATATTTATAAAAATTTTATATTTTATTTTTACAATGAAAATGTAATGTTTTATTTTAAACTATATAAATAGAAATATTAATGGATTTAAACCACTAAAAATTAAGTTAGCAGCTTAATTTTAAACTTTATATTTCTTTAATTGGAATTAATATTCAATTTTATCATTAACAGTGATATACCTCTTTTTGGTTTCAATTAATAAATAAGGAGTTAAAACTCTATCTTTTAAGTCGAAATTAAATGCAAATATTGCTTCTTATTTATAAATTTAAGGTAAATTGAAAATTTCAATATATTTTGAATGCAAATCAAATATTTTTTATAAATTATAACCCTAATTTGTTCAAGTTAATATATTTTGATTTCATTCATGATAGACTCCTAATAGTAAAATAATAATAAAAAAAAATCTTGTTTTTATTCAAATAAAAAAATTAACTGTTTTAAATAAATAAATAATTGGAAAAATTAAAGTAATTTCTACATCAAAAATTAAAAAAATAATTGTAATTAGAAAAAAATGAAGAGAGAAAGGAATACGAGCAGAAGATTTAGGATCAAATCCACATTCAAATGGAGAAGATTTTTCACGGTCTATAAAAGATTTTTTAGATAAAATAATAGATAAAAATATTATAATATTAGAAATTATTAAAATTAAAATTATAATTGATATTATTAAAATAATTATTTATATTAAAAAAATTAAACTTTTTGATTGGAAGTCAAATATACTAAATATATTATATAAATAATTAATTACCTCATCAATAAATAGAAATATATAAAAATAATCAAACGACATCTACAAAATGTCAATATCAAGCAGCTGCTTCAAACCCAAAATGGTGAGATCTTGAAAAATGATTAGAGATATGTCGAATATAACAAATTAATAAAAATAATGTACCAATAATTACATGAAGACCATGGAATCCTGTTGCTATAAAAAAAGTAGATCCGTAAATACTATCAGCGATTGTAAATGGAGCTTCTAAATATTCATAAGCTTGAAGAATAGTAAAATAAACTCCTAAAATAATTGTAATAAAAAGACTTTGATTTACTTGAGTTATATTATTTTCTATTAAAGCATGATGAGCTCAAGTAACAGTTACTCCTGAACTAATTAAGATAATTGTATTTAATAGAGGAATATGAAAAGGATTAAAAGGAGTAATTCTTAAAGGGGGTCATATTGATCCAATTTCAATATTTGGAGATAAGCTTCTATGAAAAAAAGCTCAAAAAAATGATAAAAAAAAGAAGATTTCTGAAACAATAAATAAAATTATACCTCATCGAAGTCCTTTTGTTACTAAAATTGTATGTTTACCTTGAAATGTTCCTTCTCGTCTTACATCACGCCATCATTGGTATATAGTGAGAAGAGTAATTATATATCCAATAATTAATAAATTTATATCAAAATTATGGAATCATTTTACTAATCCTGTAACTAATGTTATTACTCCAATAGCTCCTGTTAAAGGTCAAGGACTATAATCAACTAAATGATAGGGGTGTCTATAAAAATTTTTCATTTATTATTAATTAATTAACTTCACTAGAATATAAAGTTCTTAAAATTGCAATTACATAAGATTGAATAATTGCAACAGCAGATTCTAAAATTAATAAAAGAATTTGAGTAAGAATTAAAAATATAATTAAATAAGAGGGAATAATTGATCCTATATTTCTTAATAACGTTATTAATAAATGGCCAGCAATTATATTAGCAGTTAATCGAACAGCTAAAGTTCCTGGACGAATAATATTACTAATAGTTTCAATTAATACTATAAAAGGTATTAAAATTGTAGGAGTTCCTTGAGGAATTATATGAATAAATATATGTTGGTAATTATTAATTCAACCATATAATATAAAACTTAATCATAATGGTAAAGAAATAGAAAGTGATAAAGATAAATGACTAGTACTTGTGAAAATGTAAGGAAATAATCCTAAAAAATTATTAAATAAAACAAATGAAAATAAAGAAATAAAAATAAAAGTTGATCCTTGAAAATAATTATTTTTTAATAAAGTTTTAAATTCATTATGAAGTTTAATTAAAATAAATTTTCAAATAAAAAAATGTCGATTGGGAATAAATCAAAAGGAGTAAGGTAAAAATATTAAACCTAAGAAAGTTCTTAACCAATTTAAAGAAAGATTAAGAATATTAGTAGAAGGATCAAAAATTGAAAATAAATTACTTATCATTTTCAGTAAAAATTTTTAATTTTTTTATTTAATAATAAATTATTAAATTTATTATTAAAGTTAAAAATATAATAATTTATAATATTAAAAATAAAAAAAATAATAATAAAAAAAATAAATAAAAAAATTCAATTAATAGGTATTATTTGAGGAATAAAAGAATATTATATATGTATTATAATAATTTAAATTTGACATATTTATGTTATAAATTTAACTAATTCTTTATATTAAAAATTTAAATAAAATATCATTAGAAGTAATTGCTAATTTACTATAAAATGGTTTAAGAGACCAGTACTTGCTTTCAGTCATCTAATGAAGAATAATTATTAATTCAGTTAATAAAATTTTTAATTGAAATTCTTTCAATTACAATTGGTATAAAACTATGATTAGCTCCACAAATTTCTGAACATTGTCCATAATAAATACCTGGACGATTTAAAAAAAAATTAGTTTGATTTAGTCGTCCGGGATTAGCATCTACTTTAATTCCTAAAGAAGGAATAGTTCATGAGTGAATAACATCTGAAGCTGTTACTATGATACGAATTTGATTGTTTATAGGTAAAATAATACGATTATCAACGTCTAGAAGTCGAAAATTATTTAAAGATAAATCATTAGTAGAAATTATATAAGAATCAAATTCAACATTATTAAAATCTGAATATTCATAACTTCAATATCATTGATGTCCAATAGATTTTAATGTAATTAAAGGATTATTAAGTTCATCTAATAAATATAATAATCGTAAAGAGGGAAGAGCAATAAAAATTAGAGTAATTGCAGGTAAAATAGTTCAAATTAGTTCAATTATTTGTTCTTCGAGAAGAAATCGGTTAATATATTTATTAAAAAATAAACTAATTATTAAATATCTTACTAAAATAGTAATTATAATTAAAATAATTAAAGTATGATCATGGAAGAAAATAATTTGTTCTATTAAAGGAGATGCTCCGTTTTGTAAATTTAGATTAGATCATGTAGCCACTTCTAAAAAAAGGATATATCCTTTATTTATGGGGTTTAAATCCATTACATATAATCTGCCATATTAGAAAATACTTAAAATTGGAAGTTCATTATATGAATGTTCAGCTGGGGGTAAATTTTGATATCATTCAATAGATGAAGATATATTTAAAGAAAATAGAACAATTCGTTGATTAATTATTGATTCTCAAATAATAATTAATATAAGTATAACTGCTAATAAAGAAATATAAGATCCTAAAGATGAAATTAAATTTCATGATAAGTAAGAATCTGGGTAATCTGAGTAACGACGAGGTATACCTGCTAATCCTAAAAAATGTTGAGGAAAAAAGGTTAAATTAACTCCTAAAAATATAATAAAAAATTGAATTTTTAAAAGAAATGGATTTATTGATAAACCAGTAAATAAAGGGTATCAATGAATAAATCCTCCTATAATAGCAAATACAGCCCCTATAGAAAGAACATAATGAAAATGAGCAACTACATAATATGTATCATGAAGAGTAATATCAATAGAAGAATTAGCTAAAATAACTCCAGTTAATCCTCCTACTGTAAATAAAAATACAAATCCTAATCTTCATAAAATTGAAGGACTATAATTAATTTGAGTTCCATGAAGTGTAGCTAATCAACTAAAAATTTTAATTCCTGTTGGTACAGCAATAATTATAGTTGCTGAAGTAAAATAAGCTCGAGTATCAATGTCTATACCAACAGTAAATATATGATGAGCTCAAACAATAAATCCTAGTAAACCAATTGCTATTATAGCATAAATTATTCCTAAACACCCAAAGGTTTCTTTTTTTCCTCTTTCTTGTGAGATAATATGAGAAATTATTCCAAATCCAGGTAAAATTAAAATATAAACTTCAGGATGACCAAAAAATCAAAATAAATGTTGATAAAGAATAGGATCTCCTCCTCCTGCAGGATCAAAAAAAGAAGTATTTAAATTTCGATCAGTTAAAAGTATAGTAATTGCACCAGCTAAAACCGGAAGAGAAAGTAAAAGGAGGAAAGCTGTAATTCCAACAGCTCAAACAAATAAAGGTATTTGATCAAATGATAAATTATTTATTCGTATATTAATAATTGTTGTAATAAAATTAATAGCTCCTAAGATTGAAGAAATACCAGCTAAATGAAGGGAAAAAATAGCTAAATCAACTGAAGATCTACTATGAGCAATATTAGAAGATAAAGGAGGATAAACTGTTCATCCTGTTCCTGCTCCATTTTCTACAATACTACTAGAAATTAGTAGAGTTAAAGAGGGAGGTAATAGTCAAAAACTTATATTATTTATTCGAGGGAAAGCTATGTCAGGAGCTCCTAATATTAATGGGATTAATCAATTACCAAAACCTCCAATTATAATAGGTATAACTATAAAAAAAATTATAATGAAAGCGTGGGCTGTTACAATAGTGTTATAAATTTGGTCATCTCCAATTAAAGATCCAGGGGTACCTAATTCGGCTCGAATTAGTAATCTTAAAGAAGTTCCAACTATTCCAGCTCAAATTCCAAAAATAAAATATAAAGTTCCAATATCTTTATGATTAGTTGAATAAAGTCATTTTCGCTATATAATTTTAATAAAATGGCTGAGTTAATAAGCGATAAATTGTAAATTTATTAACGAGAAGAATTCTCTTTTATTATAAGTAAGTCTTATAGTCAATAAATGATGATATAAAATTGCAAATTTTAAGGGGTAAGTATTTACTAAGGCTTAAAGATACATTCTTTATAAATAATTTTGAAGACTATTAGTTTATTTTAACTTAAAACCTTTATATATTTTAAAAAAATAAAAAGGTTCTTAAAATTATTCTTCTAATAGAGATTAAAGAAAGAAAATTTATTATTCAAATAAAATTATTTTTTAAATAAATTTTCATTCATTTTATTTTGAAATAATTTATTATAAAACATGAATAAATAATTCGAATATAAAAAAAAATAATAATTAATCTAAAAATAACAAATAAAAATGTAATTAAATAAAATTTATTTATTATTAAAAAATTAATTATAATTCATTTAGGTAAAAATCCTAAAAATGGAGGTAAGCCCCCTAAAGATAAGAAATTAATTAATAGATTTATTTTGATTAAAGGGGGAATGTTATTGATAAATAATTGGTTAATAAAAAATATATTTAAATTAAAAAAAAATAAGAATATAATACTAATTAAAAAAGAATATAAGGTAAAATAAAAAATTCATAAATTTTCACTAATCATAATTGAAAAAATTATTCAACCTAAATTATTAATTGAAGAAAATGCTATTAATTTTCGAAGAGAAGTTTGATTTAGTCCTCCAATAGCACCAATTATGATGTTAAAAATAATTATTAAATATAAAAAATTTTTATTAAAATAATATGACAATAAAATTATGGGGGTAATTTTTTGTCAGGTTATTAAAATAAAATTATTTATTCATGATAATCCTTCAACAATTCTAGGGAATCAAAAATGGAAAGGGGCTGAACCTATTTTTATTAATAGAGAAGAGTTAATTATAATTGAAATTATATTATCTATTGAAAAATTTTTAAAAAGAGTTATTTTCAATAAAATAATAAATAAAAAATTAATTGATGCAATAGATTGAGTTAAAAAATATTTTAAAGATGCTTCGGAGGCTAATAAATTAAAGGGGGAAGAAATAAGGGGGATAAATCTTAATAAATTAATTTCTAAGCCAATTCAACAACCAAATCAAGAATTTGATGAGATTGCAATTAATGAACTAAAAAAAAGAATAAAAGTAAAGAATATTTTACTAGAATTATTAATAAAATAAATTTAAAATAATTTAATGAATAAATTTGAAAGAATTATAAATTCTTTATAGAAAATTATATTTTAGTGTAAGATGCACAATAGTTTTTGATACTATTAGGTATAGTTTAATTCTATAAAATATAATAAAGGTAAAAATTTACTTAATTTATCCTATCAGAATAATCCTTTAATCAGGCACTTTATTTTTAAAAAAAAGGTGATTCCTTTATATTTGAGGTATGAACCCAAAAGCTTAAATTTAGCTTATTTTTAA